CTGAGGGTCTGCAAGAAGATCAAAAAATAAGAAATTATATCAAAAATTATGTACAAAAAAATATGAAAACATCTTCTGGCGTCGAGGGAATTGCACGTATAGAGATTCAAAAACGAATCGACCTGATCCAAATCATAATCTATATGGGATTTCCAAAAATATTAATAGAAAGTCGACCCCGAGGAATCGAAGAATTACAGATGAATTTACAAAAAGAAATTAATTCTGTAAATCGAAAACTTAACATTGCTATCACACGAATTGAAAAACCTTATGGAAACCCTAATATTCTTGCAGAATTTATAGCTGGCCAATTAAAAAATAGAGTTTCTTTTCGCAAAGCAATGAAAAAGGCTATAGAATTAACTGAACAAGCGGATACAAAGGGAATTCAAGTGCAAATTGCAGGACGTATCGACGGAAAAGAAATTGCGCGTGTTGAATGGATCAGAGAAGGTAGGGTTCCACTACAAACCATTCGAGCTAAAATTGATTATTGTTCCTATACAGTTCGAACAATCTATGGGGTATTAGGCATCAAAATTTGGATATTTATAGACGGGGAATAATAAACCTTAATTTCTTTTTGCATTCTATCCAGCGATGGAACAAAAAATAAGAAATTCGTTTCTTCTTTTTCTTTTCTGTTCAATAAAAATAAAAAAATGAACAATTCTAATTCTATAGGGTTTAATAAAAATTCAATTAATCTTTTGATAAAATTGCTATGCTTAGTGTGTGACTCGTTGGTTTTTTTAGGGTTAGTATAAAAATAAGCCGCATAGTATAAACAAATAACTATAACTATAGAAATAATAACCAACTCATCACTTCGTATTATCTGGATCCAAAGAACCAGTCAAGATATGATATATTGTTCATATTGTTGTAGCAACTGAAATCTTTTTTTATTATATTAAAAAATTCTGCTTATAAGTCGTCAATCGAAATAAAAAAGAAAGGGTATGGATAAAAGGAAGGATGAGAGAAAGAAAGAAAAAGTATATTAATGATATATAATTCCAAATATGTAAGGTCTATGAGTCATCTCAGAAAAAATCTGTGTAATAAAGCATCAATACGGATTCCTCATTAAACGGATCTGCTCATCGAACAAAAAATAAAGAGCTTCGAGCCAATAAAGACTAAGAATATTGACTCAAGAACTAATAGCTCCATTGTATAATTCAGACCTAACCATTAAGTAAGAAGCGATGGGAACGATGGAACCTGTGAATTCAAAAGATTCTAGTGAAAATTCATTCGAATGATTCATTGATCGGGATGGCGGAACCGGCCAGAGACCAATTCATCTATTCGGAAAAGTTATGAACTAATGATAGAACTGAAATAGAAATGGAAAGAGTAAATATTCGCCCGCGAAAACTTTATTTTCTTGGATTGCTAAATTTGGGTCAATCCAATACGATAAAGAATAAAACAAAAGAAAGATTCGTTTTAACATTCTAAAATAGATAAATATAAGAAAAAAGAGTTATTTTATATATTTAGTTATTAGTTATCTATACAAATACAAACAAGATATACAAATTTATATATAATAGATTTGATCTAGATTAAATGAAATCCATGATTCAGTATATTACTTACTAAAATACATGTATATCTTAATTCAAATTATATTATATCTGAATCTGAATTGAATTCAAAATCTTTAATTTGAATTGATTTTATTCGCGAGGAGCTGGATGAGAAGAAACTCTCACGTCCGGTTCTGTAGTAGAGATGGAATTCAAAACAAACCATCAACTATAACCCCAAAAGAACCAGATTCCGTAAACAACATAGAGGAAGAATGAAGGGAATATCCTCTCGAGGTAATGCTATTTGTTTTGGTAAATACGCTCTTCAGGCACTTGAACCCGCTTGGATCACATCTAGACAAATAGAAGCAGGTCGACGAGCAATGACACGAAATGCACGTCGCGGTGGAAAAATATGGGTCCGTATATTTCCGGATAAACCGGTTACAGTAAGACCCGCAGAAACACGGATGGGTTCAGGTAAAGGCTCTCCCGAATATTGGGTAGCTGTTGTTAAACCAGGTCGAATCCTTTATGAAATGGGTGGAGTAACAGAAAATATAGCCAGAAGGGCTATTTCAATAGCAGCGTCCAAAATGCCTATACGAGCTCAATTCATCATTTCGGGATAAAAAAGAAATAGGCCTTAAAAATCGCGGGTGCAGGTTTCTTTTTTTTTTTTTTTTTGACAAAAAATATTTCTTTTTTTCTTCGACCTTTGTATTGTAAAAAACAGATAAAAAAATGATATGATTCAACCTCAGACCTATTTGAATGTAGCAGATAACAGCGGGGCTCGAAAATTGATGTGTATTCGAATCATAGGAGCTAGCAATCGTCGATATGCTCATATTGGTGACGTTATTGTTGCTGTGATCAAAGACGCAGTTCCAAACATGCCTCTAGAAAGATCAGAAGTGGTCAGAGCTGTAATTGTCCGTACTTGTAAAGAACTT